AAGATAAACCATTATACGGGTATTTCAATACTGAATATAACAACCAAAAGTTTTCTAAACTGAGAGAATAGGCTAAATCAAGAGAATAGGATTTGAACCTATGACTTCTCGCTCCCAAAGCGAACACGCTACCACTGCGTCACCTCTCGAGTCGCATAAAACCCAAAGTAAATGCCTAAACTTATTTTAACTGTTAAAGAGGGGTTGTTTAAAATAAAAATTAACGATCTACTTCACCAAAAACAATATCTTGAGTTCCAATTATAGTTACAACATCAGCTAACATATGAGAATTAGCCATAAAGTTGAGAGCTTGTAGGTGGGAAAACCCTGGAGCCTTAATTTTACAACGGTATGGTCTATTGCTACCATCAGAAACTAAATATACACCGAACTCCCCTTTAGGGGCTTCGGTAGCAATATAGGTTTCACCTGAAGGTACAGTAACCCCTTCGGTATACAATTTAAAATGGTGAATTAAAGCTTCCATACTTTGCTTAACATCAGCACGGGACGGTGGGGTAATTTTAGAATCGTCAACTTTAACACTTCCTTTAGGCATTTTATTCAAGCACTGATATATTATGCTAAGAGATTGTCTCATTTCCTCAACTCGTACGAGATAACGGTCATAACAATCCCCTGTTTTACCAACGACCCCTTGAAAAGACAACTCTGAGTAGGCATCATACGGCTCGTTTTTACGTAAATCCCAACGAATGCCAGACCCACGTAACATAACCCCAGAAAAACCCCAATCTATAGCCTCTTGTGCATTTACCACCCCTATATCAACTAATCTTTCTTGCCATATACGATTATCAGTTAACATTTCTTCAATTTCGTCTAAGCGTTGCCCAAATTGAGCAGCAAAAGAAAAAATATCATCTATTAAACCAATAGTTATATCTTGACTAACACCTCCAGGTCGAAAATAACTAGCGTGCATACGCGCACCACTAACTCTTTCATAAAATTCCATTAACTTTTCTCTTTCTTCGAATGCCCATAAAAAAGGTGTCATAGCCCCCACGTCCATTGCATGACAACCCACAGCTAAAAGGTGATTTAAAATTCGAGTTATCTCTGCAAAAAGAACTCTTATATATTGCGCTCGCTTAGGTACTGAAATCTGCAATAAATTTTCAACAGCTAAAGCATAGGTATGTTCTTGGCACATCATTGAAACGTAATCCAAGCGATCAAAATAAGGCAGGGCTTGAAAATAAGTTTTAGCCTCTATTAATTTTTCAGTACCTCTATGCAATAACCCTATGTGGGGATCAGCTCTTTGAACAACCTCCCCATTCAGCTCCAGAATAAGACGTAAAACCCCATGAGCCGCTGGGTGTTGGGGTCCAAAATTTATTGTAAAATGCTTCAGTTTTTTGTTAAATTCTTTTTTTTTTAATGACATAATAAAATAGGTTATGGGTTTTTCTGTATTTCTAAACTACACGAACCAAAATATAAACCATTACCGTCTCGACTATACTAAAAAGTCTTTAAGATTAGCGCCAGAAGGATTTGAACCTACGACCTTCAGGGCATGAGCCTGATGAGCTAACCTTACTGCTCTATAGCGCAACCCTGTTAAAAATAAAAATGATTACTGTTTTGAGCCATGGTTCCCACAAAAGTAGTATGTGTGGCTATCTAAATAAGGACACTCGAGTTCGGTAAGAGTTCGGGTATAGATTTAGATATAGGGGCTAGCCCCTAAATTATATATTCCAGCCGCAGGTTCCCCTACGACTACCTTGTTACGACTTCATCCCGGTTGCTTACCTGTCCTTTAAAGGGAATTTCCAAACTTACTTAACCTAGGTGAATATATTCACCAAATAAGGATATGCTTGAAAGGTTTACTCCAAAATCTTCTGGCCAAGTCAACTTCCAGGACGTGACGGGCGGTGTGTGCAAGGCCCAGTGACGTATTCACCGCGACATCCTGATCCGCGATTACTAGTGATTCCAGCTTCATGGGGGCGAGTTGCAGCCCCCAATCCGAACTAAGAAAAGGTTTAAAGATTGGCTCTAGATTACTCCCTCGCAACTTGTTGTCCTTTCCATTGTAGCACGTGTGTAGCCCAGTTCATAAGGGCCATGAAGACTTGACCTCATCCCTACCTTCCTCCCGCTTAGCGCTGGCAGTGTCTATTCAGTTTATTTATTGGTAAAGACCATTTCAAAACACAAAAGAGATAAGGGTTGCGCTCAGTTACAGGAATTAACCGTACATCTCACGACACGAGCTGACGACAGCCATGCAACACCTGAAAGTCCCAAAATTCTTAACGTCTCCGAAAGAACGACAGACTTACTAGAACTGGTAAGGTTACGCGCGTATTATCGCATTAAACCACATGCTCCACCACTTGTTTGAACCCCCGCCAATTCCGTTGATTTTTAAGCTTGCGCTCGTACTCCTCAGGCGGAGTGCTTAATGCCTTAGCTATGTCTTCTAGATTTCTAAAAGCTAGCACTCATCGTTGACAGCGTAGACTACCAGGGTCTCAAATCCTGTTCGCTACCTACGCCTTCGCCCCTCAGCGTCAGTACTGAACAAGAAAATCGCTTTCGCACATGATGTTCTCTTCCACTTATCTGGATTCTAACCCTAATTGAAAAATTCCATCTTCCTCTGTCAGACTCAAGTTTTCCTGTTTTAAATGCCTACCTATAGTTAAGCTACAGTTTTTGACAAATAACATATCAAAAAACCACCTACGGGCCCTTTACGCCCAGTTATGACGAATAAGGCTTGCCCCCTCCGTATTACCGCGACTGCTGGCACGAAGTTAGTCGGGACTTATTCTTAATTTACTGTCATTATCCTCAATTAAAAAAGAGGTTTACAACCTAAGCCTTCAATCCCTCACCAAGCCTTGCTGGATCAAGCTTTCGCTCATTGTCCAATATTCCTTACTGCTGCCTTCAAATGAAACCTGGGCCTTGTCTCAGTCCCAGTGTGATTGATCGTCCTATCAGACCAACTAAGCATCATTGGCTTGGTGAGCATTACCCCACCAACTACCTAATACTGAACCTAATCATCTTCAACCGGCGGACCTTTATATATTTATCCGGTATTCTCCTGTTGCCTTCTCCCCTGGGGGATAGGATTATTCCGAAGTTGAAGCCAGATATTAGCCTATTACTCACCCGTACGCTATGGTTTTAACCATTCAACTCGCATGTATTCAAGCAGACTTATAGCCTTCACTCTGAGCCAGGATCAAACTCATTTTTGTTAATACCACATTTACGTTTTATTACGTTATAGTGGAGTTTTATTGTAATTATCTTCAATACAATACTTATTTATCGTATTAAACCATAAAATATCTTAAGGCATCCTTTTTAAGTAGAAAAACAAAATAAATTCCTTTTTCTCTAATACTGTAGGTAGTGTTTTTACAACCCCCTAACTTTATGTGCACTCTACGCATTAGTTATATTGTTAAATAACTAAAAAATATAAAATATTTATTACAAAGATTTCATAAATTTACCAACGAACAAAGATATTTCAGTCTGTTCTTTAGCCCGTTTTCCTGTCCATGCTGGGTGGTTATTAAGATCTAAACTTTTACAATTCAACTCTTTTTGGGAAAAATGGCTAGGTAACTCTAAAAAATTAAAACTACCATCTGACAATAAACTCCCAAATGTTTTTGCTTTTGTTATTGATTTCATTTAATTTAGGATAAGGTGGGATTTGAACCCACGGTAGCTTTAACTACGTCAGTTTTCAAAACTGGTGCCATAAACCACTCGACCACTTATCCAATGCTACCTTTAAATAGTTTTTGTATACGATCAATACAATAAATAAGTAGGGTCTAAGTAACTGTTAAAACCTAAACCTAATTATAGGTAGTAAAATTCTTTTCCTGCAAAACAACCTTAAATTTAACCCCGTTTAAATATTTTAGAATATCTATAAAAGCTAGTATCGTTGCTGGACTCTGAGACGTAATAATAAAATAGCGTCGATACTCCCGTCTTTCAAACTGATCTTTAGCAGCTTTATTACCTAAAGGAGAACGAAGCAAAGTAAAGCGCTTTATTTTTCTAGACAAACCTGTAGAAGAAATTGATAAGGGTAACAAAAGTGCCAAAGAATTTAAACTTTTAAAGTCAGTCGATACAGACCAAACTTTACATATATATATAATGCTTTTTTTATACTGTGCCATATATTTAACTACATGCTTAATAAATAACCCTAAAATAATTCTACAGTGTAAAATATACCTCGAAAAAGACGGGACTTGAACCCGCGACCACTGGTATGACAAACCAGCACTCTACCACCTGAGTTACTTTTTCTTTTTGGAGGTGGTAGGATTCGAACCCACGCTACATTAAAAATGTAGATTGATTTAGCAAACCAAGGCTTTCAACCACTCAGCAACACCTCCAAAAGCTACCTTGCCAGGGGTTTAATATTAAGTTACTTATTGCTATTATTAACTCCACACTAGAAGTTTGAGTTTATATAACTTTGTCTCTAACAAGCTATAAAATTTATTAAATTTTAAGTTATTATCTAGAATCAACGGTTACTTTTAAGTGTTTTATTCTAGATTTTAAACTAAAGGCTAAAGAAGGTAATATAAAACGTACAACTACCAAATAAAAATTAAAAACTATCAGGATTAACCAAAAAACCTGATTGAAGAAGGTCAATATATCAAATTGAGGCATATATAAATAATTAAAATTTTAAAGGTCACCTGAAATAATTAAAAACCTCCCCGCACTTATACTTTATCAATAAAGCTATTCCCCTTAATATTAAAGGTATCTCTATTCCAGAACCTAAACTTCACGTACACTTTACCCAAAAATAATACTTTTAGTTAAACATATGCTGGAAATATTACCAACATGCTTTACGTAAACCTGTAAAAGAACCTTTTGATGCCAAACGTCTGAATTGAAGACGGGATAATTTATAAAAACTTATAACCGATCTTGATCTATTAGTATCAATACAATGATTATGAACTCTACTCAAACTACTTTTTCGAGGTAATTTAGATTTTTCTAATTGAGCCCACCAACGTAAAGAAATCTCTAAATTTTGGTTTGTTGCTACGGCTTGTAATGCTTTACGACGAGACTCATATAAAGAAAAAGATTTGCGGCGTTTGTAATCCATACCTCTCATTCCCAATCTAAACTGCCAATTTGCCAAGCATATACAAATCCAATAACTAACTCAAAAAGAAAATCCATCATGGACCAATATCCGATTGAAGGCAATTCACTTAGAGAAACTGCCCATGGAAAAAGAAAGACGGTTTCAATATCAAATAAAAGAAACAAAATAGCGACTAAATAAAAACGTACATCAAAAGCATTACGAGCATCTTCATAAGGGTCAAAACCACATTCATATGAAGATAATTTTTCACTATCAGATTCTGAGAAAGCTAATGTATAAGAAGCACCAAAAATAAGCGAAGCTAATACAAGACTAAAACCTAAAAAAATCAATATTGGGTAATATTCTTTTAAAAAAAACATAATATTATGTAGTTAAACGCGGGTTATACCAAGAAACCGGACATAATTCAATAACCCCACCCGAAGTTTCACTTTTTAATACACTTTCTTTAAACATACCAATCTCAGAATGCCCCCCTCTATTAGATGTTCCTAAGGAATCATTCCCCCCAATTTGGTGAGTATATCTTACACATCGTGTACAAACAATACACCTACGTAACACTGTTTTTATAAGACCCCCCCAAAAAGTATCACTTAAAGAGTTTTTAAAAAATAAAAATCTACCTCTATCCGACCCAAAATTAAAACTTTGTTCTTGAAGTTCACATTCGCCCCCCTGATCACACACAGGGCAATCCAAGGGGTGATGGAGAAGAAGCAATTCCATCACAGATTCTTGGGCCTTACGTACCAATGCCGTATTTGTAAAAATTCTTAAATTGGGTAAAAAAGGCAAAGCACATGACGCTTGCGGCTTAGGGGAATTACTCACCTCAACCAAGCACATTCGACAATTACCCGCTATAAAAAGCTTATCGTGATAACAGAATCGTGGGATATTAGCACCAGCCGCTTGACAAGCCTGTATAACTGTAGAGCCTTTTTTTACCCAAATAAGAAGCTCATTAATTGATATATTAAGCATAATTAGGGTAAAACTTCTAAATCGCGGGGATTGTTAGGTTTAAAAAAGGATTTTTCTTTTATAGAAAAAACAGCATTTTTAGATTCACGACCTAACTGCCGATATAAAGATTCAGGACAATTTTTTTGTAATGTTAAACTAATAGCCCCTACCATCGCTATTAGTAGAATAATTCCAGCTATTATTAGCAATATTGCGTGGGTTGAATATAAAAGATAACTAGGATCATTTAAAGCACAAGAAGAATCAAATTCTATAAACCATACTGTGTCTAACCCAAAAGACCCTTCTACACTTTCTTTATGAAACAATAACCTAAAAAACTCTGTTAACACTTCTGAATCACATAAATGCTGCCACATTTCAATTCTCTCCTCCATAAAATCTTTAAAAGATTTTTTAGCTTCTTTAGCTGAAGGCTCAGGTTCACCTTTTCTTTTTCTTTTACTTCGCTCTTGGAATCTTTTTAAATTGTCATTGACTGTTTTGTTAATAATTACTGGATGAAATAAATTTTTTATCTCTTCTTCGTAAGATACTAAACTAAAAGAAACTAATGAACTCATATAAACTGTTGACACCATATTCATTAAATTTTGCAAATCTTTACTATATATTGCAGCACTCAAAAAAACTGCAAAAATTAAAGCCCCAAAATATAACAAACGTTTTTTTTTTGCAGACCACGGGCTTTCAATTGCTTTCACATCTAACATCATAACAACAAACAACACCAATACTGCGATAGCACCTGCGTAAACCAACAAAAAAAGTAAAGCCATAAATTCTAAACCCAATAAAAATGAAATAGTGGAACCCAAAAAAAAAAGCAATACGAGATAAAGACCACTATATACTGGATTTTGTGTACTAGTAACTTTAACCCCTAAGGTCCCCCCAAGAGTTGCAATAAGAATAAAAATTATAGGATCGACCATAATACAATAAAGGTTAGCAGCGCGAAAACACGTGAAATTTGAAAACCAAACACAAAAAAAATACCAAATAAAAAATTACTCCAACCTAAAATCACTAAATAGTGGTATAAATAACCTGAATGCCATGCACGAGATTTATTTACTTGATCCGCAAGTACGTTGGAAATCCCAAAAGGACCTAAACTTTCAATAAGACCACGGTCAATGGACTTATAAGTAAAATGATAACCAAAGTCTAATAAATTTTGTGTTATAACTTCATTATAAACCTTATCAAATAACCATTTACGGTTTAAAAAAGTATAAAATTTTCTTCCTATAAATGAAGTCTTAACTAAAAATAAATTAGAATTATACTTATTATATAAAATAAATGAAGCCAACCCACCAATGATACTGCAACAAAGAGGTAAAAGTTTTATATCAGTTGACATAAACTCTGCATCTATAATACTCAAATTACTAGGCATACAAAATAATGCATTTCCCCAAAAATCAGTACCCAGCCCTATAAAAAGATCACGACCTAAATACCCAATAAACATACTAGGCAAAGCCAATATACCCAAAACTAAACCCATTGGCCAACCACCTTCTGATGCCGATAGCAATAATGACCTACTACCATTTGGTTCGGATAAAAAACACAAAGCTAAAAGGCGTATAGAATAAAAAGCAGTACAGAAAGCTGCTAAACTACCTAACCAATATGCAAAATGCGAAGCATTACTATAAGTCGCGTAACCTACCTCCAATATAACATCTTTAGAATAAAATCCTGTTAAAAAGGGCATACCCATAAGAGCTAAAGAACCAATTACCATCATGGCATATGTAAAGGGTAATAAACGGCGTAACCCCCCCATTTTACGCATATCCTGTTCATCTCCAACCGCATGAATTACAGAACCTGCCCCAAGAAATAGAAGAGCCTTAAAAAATGCATGGTTCCCTAAATGAAACACTGCTACAGAATAATTAGAAAGACCACAAGCAAAAACCATATAACCTAATTGACTACAAGTGGAATAAGCGATAACTCGCTTTAAATCATTTTGGACTAAAGCGGTTGTAGCTGCAAAAAACGCTGTCATACCCCCAACTATACTTATAACTGTAAGGGCTTCAGGACAATATTCCAATAAAGGAGAACAACGGGCTAATAAAAAAACACCAGCAGTAACCATTGTTGCTGCGTGAATAAGAGCAGAAACTGGGGTAGGTCCTTCCATAGCATCAGGTAACCAAGTATGTAAACCTAACTGAGCAGATTTACCTACCGCACCTACGAACAATAAAATCCCTATAAAGTTAAGAGCTCCAAATTCAACATTAAAAAAACTTAAACTAAATGTTGATAGTTGGGGAGCTAAAGCAAAAACAGTAGCATAATCAACAGCACCAAAACAAATAAAAATACCAAAAATTCCTAAGGCTAATCCAAAATCACCAACCCTATTAACTAGCATAGCTTTAATCGCAGCTTTATTTGCTTGAATACGAGTAAACCAAAAATTAATTAATAAATACGAGCATAAGCCAACTCCTTCCCAACCAACAAACATTTGAACAAAATTATCGGCTGTAACCAATATTAACATAAAAAATGTAAATAATGATAAATAACTCATAAAACGAGGCAAATGAGGATCTCCTCCCATATACTCTGTGGAATATAAATGTACCAGAGTTGAAATAAAAGTAACTACAATAAGCATAACGACAGTTAAACTGTCAAAGCAAAAAGCCCAATCAACATGAAAAGAGTCACACTCCAACCAAGGCATTAAATAGAGGTAAGTTGAACTCCCCCCTAAACCTACCTCATAAAAAGCAAGCCCACTTAGAAAAAAACTAAGGCAAATACAAGATATAGTTACTAAACCAGCACCGCGGCCTCCAAGGAAACGACCAAAAAATCCTGCAACAAGAGAACCAAGTAGGGGTAGAAAAACTATGTTTAAATACATCTTAGTCCTTTACGGGACTTGAACCCGTACCTTTACCATAAAAAATGGTACTATCCTTCTAGATATTAAACTACGCATTAGACTAAAAGAACTTTTTCACTACTACAACCTACAACCACAAATCAACCCATACCAAATTTGAAACTGTTGCATGCATTGCAGAAAAGAATAAATTAGGGTAAATACCCATAAAAAGAGTACCTATAACAAGAGGTAAAAAAATCATAAATTCTCTGAAGCTTAAATCAAGACCGACCATTTTAATATTACCATAAGCGATACGATTAAACAACCAAAGAGAATACCCACCCCCTAAAATCATTGAAGTAGCTGCAAAAAAGCAAGCAGTACTATTTGCCTCAAAAGCTGAAACTAATAAAAGAAACTCCCCTATAAAACTTGATGTGCCAGGAAGACCTAAATTAGCCATCGTAAAAAAAAGAAAAATAATTATGAAAATTGGCATAGTATGCGTAAGACCCCCATAATATTTAACTACTCGACTATGCCAACGGTCATACAAGACTCCAATGATAAGAAAAAGTGCAGAAGACACAAAACCATGACTTAAGCTTTGTAAAATAGCTGCCTCCACCCCAATTACTGTCCCGGTAAACAAACCTATCATCACTAAATTCATATGAGCTACCGAAGTATAAGCAATCAAACGTTTTAAATCTGTTTGGCGAATAGCGGTCAATGAAGTATACACAACACCCAATAAACTAAGACTAAAAATAAAAGGCGTGAAATAAACGGAAGCTAAAGGAAAAAGGCCTAGGGAAAATCGTAAAAATCCATAAGATCCTAATTTCAGTAAAATACCCGCTAAAATTACTGAACCTGCGGTAGGGGCTTCTACATGAGCCTCAGGAAGCCAAATATGCACAGGTAACATAGGAACTTTTGCAGCAAATGACGCAAAAAAAGCAAGCCATAGCCACTTTTGATCATAGGTTGAAAAGTTTATAACGGACAATACTTCATAATTTGTACTCCCAGCAAATAAGTAAATATAAACGATACCTATTAACATAAATAAAGACCCTAGTAGGGTATACAAAAAAAACATATAAGCTGCCCGTATTTTTCTTTCACGTGATCCATATATACCAATAACTAAAAACATAGGTATCAAGACAGCCTCGAAAAATATATAAAAAAATAATAAGTCTAAATTAGTAAAGACTAAAAGTAACACAAGTTCCATACTTAAAAAACTTATTAAATAAGTTTTAACTTCCCCTTTATCAAAAGACCACGAAGCCAATAAACATAGGGGGAAAATTAATGTTGTCAAAATAACAAAAAAAAGAGAAATCCCATCAACACCTAAAATTAAATTAATATTGGCTATAGGTAGCCACAAGCTATCAACAACAAATTGAAATTTAGGTGTCGAGTGATCAAAACCTAACCACAAAAACAATGAAGAGACAAAAACCGCCGACGTAATACCGAGAGCAAATTGTCGCATAATTAACTTTTGACTAGAAGGAATAAAAATTAAACCAACAATCCCTAAAAGAAGAAGAAAGAATAAAAAAGTTAAGAGCATAATCTTTTACCAACCCAAGTTATATACTCGTCTTGGTTAACCGCTTGAACTACAATAGGCATAAAACCGTGGTTAACACCACAAAGTTCACTACATTGACCGTAAAAAACCCCCTCTCTTTTAATAAAAAGGAAAACTTGGTTTAATCTACCTGGACACGCGTCTACTTTAACTCCTAAACTTGGTACTGCCCAAGAATGAAGAACATCAGCAGATGTGACAAGAACACGGATATGAGTGTTAGTTGGTACAACTAGACGGTTGTCAACCTCAAGAAGACGGAAAACTTTGCCAGCTTTTCCGGTACTTGATACTTCGGGAATAACTAAATCATCATCCGCAATAAGGTATGAATCAAAATTTATACGTTGTCTTTCTGTTATACCTTCTTCAACATCTTTGTCTCTATGATGCTCAATTAAATCATGAATCATAGTAATTTGGGTTTTTAAAGATTTATTTTTTTCACCCTCTTCAGTAGTAATTAAAAGCAAAGCTTCATACAACATATTTTTAATATCATCCGCAGTGTTTTGGTCTACAGTTTCAATTAATTCTTTAAGTGTTTGCAAAACTTCACCACGTAAACCTATATGGCTATAATCAATTTCTCTACTTTCTAATTTGGACAACATCTCTTTTATCTCTTCTTTGGATTTTTTATTTCCTGAATTACCATCCTCACCAGAAGCGTCGGCACCATTTAAGCCATCATCACTCACCAGAGCACTGTTAGATTCAATTACTGAAACATCAGAAAATTGACGATTGAAAGGTTTAACTGCCTCCTGCATAGGAGTATCCAAACTTCTTGATACTCTTGCTGCAAACCATTTCACATTCGCTAATTCTGCTTTTGCTTTTAATATCGCACAAGAAGATTTTGCTTGTAAACTTCCTGGGTCAAGAATAGCGTCAATTGCTGAGGAAAATACTAAGGCTTTTTTAATATCATTCGACGTATTTTCTAAACTATCATCTGTTGCTCTTTGAAGAGCGAAAAGGCTATCTATAGAGTTATTTTCGCTAAACTCAGAAGTCACCGAAAGATCAGATTCAGTTTTGTCTAATATTTTGCGAGCATGACTTAGTATACGTGAAGCCTCTTTATAATCTAAAATAGCAGCACTTACATCCACTTTAAGTGTTTTTACCCAAGCAGAATCTACCGCGGATTCAATCAATCCTGAACTATCACAATTAGATATTTCATTAATAAATGTTGGTCTAACCGCTCCTGAAATAGAAGATGCTTTGGATAGATCATTATCTACCATATCAAGTATAACTTTAAGACAATCAGAATTTTCAACATCTAGCATAGATATTACCTTTTCCCGAACAGTATTACCTAAATTTAGTTGAAGATCTCCAATATATGTCTCAGCATCTAATAATTTTTCTTTTAGAGTGAGGTCCAAACTAGAATCCACGTCAAATTTTAAAAAATTTATCAAAGCTTTGCCCTTTTTTAACTCTACTTCAATTAATTTAATAAAAGATTCAGTCAAGGCTTGTTCCGCATTAAACAAAGCTATTTTCGACTCTGTTAACACAGCTTCAGAGCCTTTTAACTGGGCCTTTACTGTTAAAAGGTCTTCATTATGTATTTCCCATAAAAAGTTGTCAAAATATTCCTTAGGCTTGTCTGTTACTTTAGGTAACTCGTAAATAACTGGGGTGTCATCGAGTCTTTTCTCTGTATTGATGACATAACCTTTAACAACTTCTAACCTTTCTTTAGCGGTCTCTAAATCTAATTTAGCTGTGTTTACCACAAAAACTGCTTTATCAAATTCAGACTTTACACTACCATATTTTTCAACAAGGCTGTCCAACATCATATTAGGTGCAATAGAACTAGACCCTAACTCAAGGCCAGTCAATTTTTCTTTAGAAGTAGTGTAAAAGGACTCAGCACCTTTTGAAACCGCTTCTGCTCTGTTTGACACTGCCTTTAATTTATCAAACGCAATTTGAGACCGTTCTAACCGAATATCAGCTCTATTTGATACTGCTTTATAATTGCTCAGTTCCTCTTTGGCATTTGCTAAAATATCTTTACCTTTTTCAAATTCCTCTGCAACTGATATTTCTTGTTTTTCTAGAGACATAAATTCAGCCTCTGCCCTATCCGCAATTGAGTTACACTTACTCAACTCTTCTTCAGTCAATCCAGATTGAAATTTATCTAAAATTGTATTAACACTTTTTAACTCTTCGTGAGCAAGCATAAACTTAAGCTCGTGATTATCCAAAATCTTTTTTGACTCTGACTTTAATTTTTCATTCCAGCCGTCATAACCATCTTTAAGTAGTACCTTACTACGCGTTATAGCTGGATCTTTTGAAGCCCATTCAGCATCTGCTTGAAAATACTCTGCAGTTAACGCGTTAACTTGTGAGGCAAGCAAATCAATTTTTGCCCATTTGGCACTAGCTTTAGCATTATTCAGCTCCATTTTTGCATTTTCTAATTCCGCATCAGAAAACTTAAACCCGACATTAGCAGTATCCCACTCAAACTCACTACTATAGCCCTCTCTTTCAGGTCTAGTCAATCTTAATTGATGGGCAATTAACTGAGTATCGATTAAATTATTTTCAGCAATTTCTGCTTCTACTAAGGCTTTGTCAAGTCTTATTCTGCCTTCATCTAAATTAGCCATCATTTCCTCTATAGGTATTTTTATCTCACCACGTGCAAGTGCTCTAAGACACACACACTCTGCCTCAAAAACTTGTGTTAAAGCTCTACTTAATTCCGTCTCAGCCCCTTCATAGAAATTTTCAGCTGATCTAAGTTCTAACCATTTATAACTAGCCTCATCCACTTTATTTAATTCCTCAACAATAGACCCTGTATTGGAATCTAAACCTCCAGAACTACCATCACTTGAAGGTGTGTTGCCTTTACCTGGTTTAATTTCATCTAAAGCCTTAAATAAATCCATTGTTTTTGCCGTAAGCTCAGTTTCATTAACAATCCTTATATATTGTTTAAAAATTTTTAAAGCTTTAATGACTAAATCTTGCTGTTCTTTAATTAGTGAGCCTTCTGATAACTGTTCTTTAACTCCAGATAAAACAGATACCATTTCCCCTGTTAAATGTGATTCTAACGGTCCGTAAAATTCTTTGCGGCCCTCATTACCTAAAATATTTATAACTAGCCATTCTAAGCGGCGAGACAACATATCAACAGCACCTTGGGGTACATCTTCCATATCTTTTTCAAATGACTCCAAAAACTCTTTAACTATGCCGATTTGAGTTTGTTTTTCACCTTTAGCCACCTCTACACGGCTATACTCTATCAAATCAGCCATATCTTTTAAAGCCTTATAACTCATTTCAACCTGACTTAACCCATCTTTTTTAAGGGCGGGTGATACTTCAAAATCAGAGCACTCATATGACCAATACCACTGGTGACCAACAACTTTTATAGTAAGGCTAGGATCTATAACCTCGTCCATTGCATACAATAAATTGTATGAGGGTACACTAATGACCATTAATATTCCTGCTGGGATAATTGTCCAAACGACTTCAAGTAATGTTGAATGATTAAAGCCTACAGCATCTTTATGATCTGCTTCGTTAAATAACGTTAAAGATTTATAGAGTAACCAACCTACAAGACAAGCAATAAATAGCATAAAGGTCATTAACAAACCATTAAAAAAAATGATACCTTCCATTATTGGGGTTGCAGGGTCTTGAAAACCCACTTGCCATGGATGCGAAGCATCCATACTCCCAACGGAATAGTAGTACAAGGAAAAAAAAACAATTGAAGTTATTCTAATGATATTTTTATGTGAAAATTTCATGATCTGAGCACAATTAAACAAAAACCAACATTTTATCCCCAATACCTTTTTATTATTACTTCCTTTTAGGGGAGCGCATATTTAATACCCGAACAGCAAGCATTTTTTCCAACCAACCGACAAATAACCCACCAAAAACAAAAAAAGCAAAATACCCTATAGACACAACAGCTCCAACTATTTTAAAATAATCATCTACTGGGGTAGTTCCTGACCAGGCCAATAAGCAAAAATCAGCAACAAAAAGCCAAAAAACTACAGCATAAATTGGCCGGAAATTACCACTACGTAGTATAGATGTATTCAAAAGTGGGTATATGAAAATTATAGCTATCGCCCCACCCATAGTAAGAATCCCCCCAACTTTGTTTGGAATTACCCGTAAAATAGCATAAAAAGGTAAAAAATACCATTCAGGAACAATATGCGCTGGAGTCCCATAAGGGTCAGCCTCTAAATAATTATCAGGATCTCCTAAGCTATTAGGAAAATAAAATATGACAATAGATAACATGGACATTAAAACAAAAAAAGCTACTAAATCTTTTACATAAATATATGGGTAAAAGTTTATATTTGCTGTTTTTGTTTTAATACCTAGAGGGTTATTAGAACCATCTTTATGCAACAAGCCTAAGTGAACAAAAACCAAACCAGCGATAATAAAAGGTAATAAATAGTGTAAACTAAAAAAACGATTTAAAGTCGGATTACCGACAGTAAACCCCCCCCATAACCACATAACAACTTCTTTACCTATAAAGGGGAAAATGGAAAATAAACTTGTGATAACAGTAGCACCCCAAAAACTCATTTGACCCCAGGGTAAAACATAACCAATAAAAGCTGTTGCCATCATTAAAACATAAATAACCCCCCCGGACCACCATAATTGTTGCCGAGGCTCCATATAAGAACCATAATACAACCCTCTAAAAATATGAGCGTAAACAACAATGAAAAAAAAAGAAGCTCCATTAGCATGCATATAACGAATTAGCCAACCACTTTTAACATCACGCATAATATGCTCAACACTTGAAAAAGCATAATGGGTTTCCCCTGCATAATGCATTGCTAAAAAAGCTCCACTAAGAATTTGAATAACCAAACAAAACCCCGCGGTTGAACCGAAACTCCAATTATAATTTAAATTCATCGCCGTTGGGTAATCAATAATATGAGAATCTACCCAACTAAGTATAGCATTTACATTAAACCTCGACATCAACTTATTAAATTATTTTGTGACCAGGGTACATGAAAATTAAATGAACGAAACTCCTGACTTAACTCAATCGCTTCACAAACAACAACTCGCTGATCTTCATCATAACGTAATTCAAAGTACCCGCTTAAAGGAAAATCTTTTCGTAACGGATGACCTTCAAAACCATAGTCTGTTAAAATACGACGTAAATCTGGGTGGTTTGAGAAAAAAACCCCAAATAAATCCCAAATTTCACGTTCCCACCAATTTGCTGACGGGAAAAGACTTACCACAGACGGTAAGGGATTTATTTCATCAGTGTGTGTTTTAATTCGAAGTCTACAATTAGACCTTACATTTAAAAGGTCATAGACAATTTCAAAACGTTCTTCCCTCTCCGGATAATCTACACCTGAAATCGAAGTCAGCATTTGAAAATTACCATTACTATGATGGTGTAAAAAAGTTAATGTAGCCAACAAATATTTTTTGGATACGCTAATAACAATCTCATGCCCAAACACCTGAAAAGTTTGAACAGGTACAAGCCTCGTAAGACTTGTAGCATATACAATCAAAGAACTGAACATTTTATTTAAAATCAATAAAAATAACTCTTATACCAATTAATCCTTTACGGGAATTGAACCCGTATTTTCGCCGTGAAAAGGCAACGTCCTAACCATTAGACGAAAAGGACTTGTTATACACACTATAGTTTATTTAATATTTTATAAAATAAATATAAATTGGGCCTGGATCGAGTTGAACGATCGACTTTACGCTTATCAGGCGTACACTCTACCGCTGAGTTACAAGCCCTGACACAACCACCTTAACACACTCTATAACGTTTATTTAAATTGCTGTTTACAATTTTAACAAAATAACTAATACTTATTTATTACCTACTTTTGAGGATCTACGAGGCAATACGGGAAAAGCAAGACCTCTACCTTTTACCCAAGGATTTGATTCTTCAACAGATCCTCGTGTAAGGGTAATGTACACAACAAAGAAAAAAAATAATGACGCAATAGATGATAAAATTGACCCAAAAGAGGCTAAACCATTCCATCCAGCATAAGAATCAGGATAATCTGGTATACGTCGTGGCATACCAGCAAGCCCTAAGAAATGCATTGGGAAAAAAGTCAAATTCACACCCAAAAACATAAGCCAAAAATGGATTTGACCTAAAATTTCCGGGTAAGCTAAACCTGTCATTTTACCTATCCAAAAATAAAAAGCTGCAAACATTGTAAAAGCCGCTCCCATACTTAATACATAATGAAAATGGGCTACCACATAATATGTATCATGTAAAGCAATATCAACCCCAGAATTAGCTAAAACAACCCCAGTTAACCCCCCTATAGTAAAGAGGAAAAGAAAACCAATTGAGAATAGCATGGGGGTTTTTAAACGAATAGAACCACCCCATAAAGTAGCAATCCAACTGAAAATTTTAATACCTGTAGGCACCGCAATAATCATCGTAGCAGCTGTAAAATAAGCTCTTGTGTCGATGTCCAAACCTACGGTAAACATGTGATGAGCCCATACAATAAAACCAAGGATACCAATTGAAAGCATAGCATAAACCATACCTAAATACCCAAATACAGGTTTTCTAGCAAAAGTAGATAGTATATGACTAACAATACCAAATCCAGGTAAAATTAAAATATAAACTTCAGGATGGCCAAAAAACCAAAATAAATGCTGATACAATACCGGATCACCACCACCGGCCGGATCAAAAAAAGTAGTATTAAAATTCCTATCTGTTAATAGCATTGTAATACCACCTGCTAAAACAGGAAGTGATAACAGTAATAAGAACGCTGTTATTAAGACAGACCATACAAAAAGGGGCAATCTATCCATCGTCATACCGGGTGCTCTCATATTAAAAATTGTTGTAATAAAGTTTATAGCCCCTAAAATAGAAGCAGCACCCGAAAGATGAAGACTAAATATAGCTAAGTCAACAGAAGGTCCTGAGTGTGCCTGAATACCACTAAGAGGTGGGTACACTGTCCAACCTGTACCAGCTCCAGATTCTACCAACGAGGACGCTAGAAGCAAAATTAAAGAGGGAGGTAGTAACCAAAAACTAATGTTATTCATACGGGGAAAAGCCATATCAGGAGCACCAATCATTAAAGGTACAAACCAATTTCCAAACCCACCAATAAGAATTGGCATAACCATAAAAAAAATCATTAAGAAAGCATGCGCAGTTACAATAACATTGTATAATTGGTGATTACCCCCTAAAAATTGATTTCCAGGACTGGCCAATTGCAAACGAATAAGAACAGACATTGCTGTTCCAAGAACACCTGAAAAACCTCCAAAGATTAAATACAATGTACCAATATCTTTATGGTTGGTGGAAAATAACCACCTAGAAGAGAAACCACTCAATGACGAGCTAATAACCGATGGAGACCATAATTGCGATAAAGGTTTAGAATGTGTAGTAAAAGACATTAGCTAATTATTAAAACATAAGACCTAGTCCTACCTTGTATGTTAATAGATAAAAAATATTCGGGCTAAGCATAAAAAAGATAATAGTAAAGCCGCTTAACACTAGAACCATAGATGCACCTTTTGATAAGGGTGTAAAAAAAAACCAATTTTTATTCTTCTCAAAATAGAAAATTTTGATTAACCGTATATAATAAAAAGCTGAAATAACACTAGTAATAACAACAAAAATAGATACAATATAAAGCGAAGAATCTACCAAACTCACAAAAATATTTAATTTAGCAAAAAAGCCACCAAAAGGGGGTATCCCGGCTAAAGAAAAAATCATTAATGCAACCCCGAACCCCATAAGTGGATTTGATCGAACCAATCCTATAGAATCTGAAAACGTTAAAAGAGTACTTCCAGAAGTAGAAGATAAATCCAGATGCACTATATAAACCCACAAAAAGGCTGCTGTAAGCATATAAATAGAAAGATAAAATAAGACTGCTTGTATTCCCTCTATATTACCACTAGCTAACCCAAGGCATAAAAAACCTACATGACCTACACTACTGAAGGCAAGAAGGCGCTTTATTTTTGTTTCCCCTAAACCACAAATACAACCAATAAAAAGACTAAGAAGGCCACAGATACAAAAAAAGTTTTCCCATAAACTCGGAAAAAAGGACCAAAAACTTGTAAATGATAGGCGCAATATCACAACAAAAAAAGCAAATTTAGGTATAACAGCAAAAATAAAACCCACTAGAGTGGGGGCCCCCTCATAAACATCCGCTATCCACATATGGTAAGGTGCGGCACCTATTTTAAACAATAAAGCAGAAACCACACATATAAGACCCAAATATATAAAAGGGGATGACGTTGTTAAATTCTCTGTTAACAAAGTTAACGAACCTAAATTAGTGGTACCCATAGAAAAATAAATTAAAGACGCTCCAAACAAAAAAAATATAGAGGCAACAGACCCTAAAATAAAATATTTTAACCCAGCCTCAGCAGAAAAATACGAATTCTTTTTCCACGCCGCTAACACATAAAAAATAAGCGACAAAAATTCCATACTTAAATAAATAGAAAGAAGGTCGTATGAAGAAATCAATAAACATAAACTTAAACCAATACCAATAACAAAAACAAAAAACTCATAAGCTCTAAAACGAGCTGAAAACATATAAGATTCGCTTACTGCCACACAAAAAATAAGACCCAAAAAAACAATTGCTTTAGACCAAGTACCTATATTATCAGTGACAAAAACAGAATTCCACAAAGTTTGAGATTCAACAGGATTGTTAAGCACTAAAAGTAAACTTACAAACAATATAGTTGATGTTAACCTAACCATACTTGGAGTAAGGTAAGTATAAAGGGAAGCGGCGGATACCCCTAAAAAACTACCATGTAATAAAACAACTAATATAGCGATGGCAAGAAACAACTCAGGCAAAAAAGCCGCGGTGTCATTTTGGAATATTAAAGCGAATTTCATGCGTTACATTTTATAGGATTCGAACCTACGACCCACGATTTAGAAGACCGATGCTCTATCCACTGAGCTAAAAATGCTTAGAGATAAAAATTAAAAAAGAATTATTTAAACTTTACACTCTATTATTTTTTTTAAAATAGATTAGACATCAAAGGATGTTAGTTTAAACTAACATCCTTTGCCACTATTAATGAAGAACAATTGCGTCGTTTATATAAATACAACTTAAAATTGTGAAAACATAAGCTTGAATTAAAGCAACGGCGAGCTCAAGTCCAAAAAGAATAACTAGTACCGCTAATGGTACGATATGAGCAACTAATAGCAACCCCCCACTACCCATCATAGCCCATGCAAATCCGGCAATTACTTTTAGTAATGTATGACCTGCCATCATATTAGCAAAAAGACGAACAGCCAAACTAAGAGGTTTAAACACGTACGAAACTATTTCTATAGGAACTAATAAAAAAGCTAAAACCATAGAAGTTCCACCAGGCAAAAATAAACTTAACATGTGAAAACCATGTTTAGAAGCACAAATAATCATAACACCAATAAATACTGTCAAAGCCAAAACCATTGTCTGGATAAGATGACTTGTTATAGTAAAAGAATATGGTACAAGTCCTGAAACATTAGATATCAAAATAAAACTAAAAATGACAAATAAAAAAGGAAAATATTTTTGACCCTGTTGACCAACACTATCCCATACAAGACCTGCAGTACTTAAATACAGACTCTCTAAAACTAATTGCCATCTAGTTGGGAAACAACTTAATCCATAGACTGAAAGACAATAATAAATAAAAACAAAAAAAGCTAAACCAACGCATGTTGTTACCATTGCGTTAGTCATTGAAAAATCAAATAAACCAACACCGAGACTTAAAAGAGGAAGTATTTGAAATTGTTCTAATGGGCTGTAAAACATGTATAGATAAAAAATAATATAAGCTAAATAGTTAGCTATCAAACTGTTAAAAGATATAAAAAAGTTTATTTATAAGACCTTTAGTTAATCCGTTGGAAAGACACCTTAAACGGTATCAAATTATTACCACGGAACTTGAGGAAAAATTTCTTTATAAAATACCATAAATGTTTTTTTCATATTCAAAAAACGAAACTCTCAAAATATGTTAAATATTCTAAACTTTTTTAGAACCAGAAACAGTAAAAACATCCTTATAAATGAATTACAATATAAAAATTTATTATCGGCTATAATCACCCCATTTTGAGAGACCCTTAATAGTAACCTAAAATGGTTTTATATAAAGTCACTTTTCGCTCTAAAAAACATTAGTACTTTCACGGTAAATACCTATATCATTTTTTTTCTTATAATAACGGACTAAAACCTTAGACGACCACAACAAAACCTGAAAGTCCTCGTTACAAATATCATTGCCTTTTATTATAGCATTAAAAGAAAGTTTATTAGGTAATTTATAAATACATTTAGTAAAAGTATAAAAACACCAAATATATCTAAGCAATAACAAAGAATAAACTTTTAAATAATATTCTACCTTTTTATAAGGTGTAAAATATTTATACACCCCAGAAGTTTTATAGACCGAAATTAAAAGATAATTAAAAGTTTGTGGATATGTCTTGTTATAGCTATTAATTATTAAATGACCCCAATTATACATCGTATCCTCTAAAAAAAAACTTAGAAAACTTGATTTTATAACACCTGATACCTCTTTACTTGTATTTAAGGATTTATAAATTTTATAACTGAAATATACTAAAAATGGATATGAGCATTCCCTTTTAATAATAGTATTAATTGCGAACCTACAAAAAGATTTTTTCTTTTTATAATCAGCAAACCCCAAGTAATGATACTCGCACCTTTTACTTTCTGTAAAATTTATAAGTACCACTGGGTTGGACAAAGGCTTGATATTTGACTCACGAAACAGAAGATCCTTATAAAAAGATTTAATACGAATATTTAAATACACATCAAAAGATTTAGGTACTCTGTTGTTAATACATGTGATAAGACACATCAACAAATCGCGCTCAAAAAAATTTTGAATATATCTTTGAAAATATTCTTCTACAAAAATTTCTACTTCTTCATGAGGTTCCTCAAAACAAAAAAAATAGTTGTTTTGGAACAATAATAAAAAATGATCATTAATATACTTGAAAAAACCTGATTTTATAAACTTCAAAAAGTTTGGACTGTTTTGAATAGTTAATAAAAAAGACTTACTAAAATATTCTAAAATATATTTTTGAGTGCATCCAAAAATATATTGAGAAAGATAAACCTCACAATATTTAAGATTATAGTACTCACTAAAATTCTCTGACCAGAGGTGAAGCTGAGAATATTTCTTAAACACAGGACTTACTGAATAAAAATCGGCTAAATCAGCTTCACTGTATCTTTTAGCCTTTCCCATTAAATAAAACTAGATGATTACATTAAACCCCCACCAATAAATAGTGAGGAAAAGGAATAACCACACAACATCAACAAAATGCCAATACCACGCAGCAGCCTCGAAACCAAAATGGTGTTGACGACTAAAGTGATCCCAATACAGCCGTAGAGTACAAATAGCTAAAAATATAGTTCCAATAATAACGTGAAACCCATGAAAACCTGTAGCCATGTAAAATACAGAACCATATACCCCGTCCGACATGCCAAAAGGAGCATGCATATATTCAACACCCTGCATACCTGTAAAGGCAATTGCAAACGCTAATGTTACCCCTAAACCTTGTAAAGCTTCTTTTTTAAAACCAGCAACAATAGCATGATGAGCCCATGTTACACTTGCCCCAGAAGAAAGCAATAAAATAGTATTTAAAAATGGTAAACCCCATGGACTAATAGCATCTATCCCCGCAGGAGGCCAAACACCACCAATATTAAAAACAGGAGAAATTGATGAAGTAAAAAAAGCCCAAAAAAAAGCAAAAAAAAACATAATTTCAGATACAATAAAAAGTATCATACCCATACGTAGTCCTTGCTGAACCGATGATGTATGTTGACCTTCAAATAACCCTTCCCGAACAACATCTCTCCACCAAGTAAACATAACATATAAAATAGTAAAAACCCCTAAACAAAGTAATTCTCCCCCCCCTTTATAGTTATGCATAAATAACACTCCACCAAAAGTTAAACTTAAGCCACCTAAAGCAGCCACTAAAGGCCAGGGACTAGGGTCAACTAAATGAAATGGATGCCGTTGAACCATTTTAGCTTTAGCTTTCATTAAAATGAACAAGAAGGAGGTAGGATTCGAACCTACGATGGAAAAACCAACAGATTTACAATCTGCCACTATTAACCGCTCAGTCACTCCTTCACAATTTAATTTTACCTTGATGTTTTAGGTTTTGTACGAAATTTTTTACGACGAACTTTAACAGGACGACACCCATTATGAGGGGCTCGTGTACCTAGATACAAAAAAGTAATTTTAACTCCTTTTTTACTAAGCCCTCTTACAACCCCTCTCCGTCCTTTGTTAATACCAGACCCCAAATAAATTGCAAATTCTGTATAACCTAACCTGATAGCTTTATCCCCAAATAAATTACCTAAAAGTAACCCACGTGTATAAAGATTTTCCCGCTCATTATACTCATTAACATAAGAAGGGACCCTTAAAGAACAACTAGTCTTTACTTTTTTTTCAGCAGTGTCCATTAAAGTACAAAACACATTTCTTTTTGTTGATTTTATAATGATAATACCTTTTTTTTCTTGTGTTTGCTTAGATAGAAATTTAGTAGAAATAGCTGAAACTCCTTCTATTACTGAACTTACTGCTGATAGTTTAACAGGATTAGATAGTAAGTTTATGTTATCAATTTTAACTAACATTAAGCTTTAATAATTGCCGTTTTTTTGCATTTGTATGGGTACGTTGACCCCTAACCGGCAGACCTTTACGATGCCGTAACCCACGATATGTCGACAAAACACACAAACGCCGAATCTTATCATTTTTAAAACGCCTAAGATCGGCACCTAAAGGAAGAGGGGTAGCCTCCGCTAAGTTTTCTAAATTCTTTCCTTTGAGAAAAGTAACGTGACTCCCACGTGAATCAGAACCAAAACCAGCTTTTTTGCATAAAATTTTAGATTGAGACAAACCTATACCATATATGTGAGATATAGACTGCACCAATACTTTGTCTTCTGGAATAGGGGTACCGATAATAAAAGGCATAACTAGGTTTTTAATATATTATATGAAACAAAATAACCCAATTTTTATCACTCCTCCCTTAAAATCGCAAAGGCAAGCATATAAGCGATCAACCGGACGAAATAATAAAGGACATATAACCGCATGGCATCGTGGTGGGGGACATTCCCGACTATATAGAGATATTGACCTAAAGCGGAAATCAACCCAAGGAATAGTCATAGGTTTAGAATATGATCCGAACAGATCCGCCCTTTTAGCACGAATTTTTAATCCAGATACTAAAAAACACAATTATATAATAGCACCTACAAAAATAAAAAAAGGAGATGTTATACGGTCAAACTCAACACGTAGTGGTCTTCAAAATGGACACAGTAAAATTTTACAAAACATACTAACAGGAAGTCTCATTTATAACTTGAGCTTATCCCCTGGAAAAGATGGGAAAATTTTAAGAGCGCCAGGTGCGTTTGGTCGTATTTTAAAAAGGACTAAAACATTAGCTAAAATTCGTTTAAAATCCGGGCAATACCGTTGGTTCGATATAAAAACAATAGCAACCAACGGTGTAGTTAGCAACCCAGATTCAAAGTTTACAAAGCTTAAAAAAGCCGGTCAATCCAGGTGGTTGGGGAGGCGCCCCACTGTTCGCGGAGTAGCCATGAACCCAATAGACCACCCACATGGTGGTGGGGAGGGGAAAACATCAGGTGGACGCTCGTCTGTAACTCCATGGGGCAAACCAACAAAAGGGCCCTCTACCCGTACTAGTAGGATCCAACCAAAACCAAATGTCAAGATCTAATTGGAAAACACCATTTATAGATAAAAGTCTGTTAAAAAGATTAACCCCACAACATGAAAAAAAACCTACATGGTCCAGACGTTCTACTATTTATCCAGCTGCTGTTGGTTTGAAATTACAAATATACAATGGAAAAGACATGATTAGTCGCAAAATTAAACCTGAAATGGTTGGACATAAATTAGGAGAGTTTGTAACGACACGAAAAAATTTTGTAGCAAAAAAAAAAAAATAATACAATAAAAAAAAAATAAATGGCACAAAAAGCTCATCCTACTATTTTAAGACCAGAAAATAACCTTTATCAAGGATGTACACACTGGGACGAACCACGATTTTTTTTTATTTTAACCATGATTCAAAAACTAATAGAATCTTGTTGTTTAGGAACAACACACTATCTTGATAAAATACAAGTTAATCGGCATCTTGGACTAATTCTTGTAGAAGCTGATCTTATACACCTACACTTTCGTTCAAAACGACGTTTAAAATCTAGACGTTATAAAGAAAATAAAATAATCAGCAAAAAACAATCTTGGACTGTAGTAGCGTGTCGACTGCAAAGTGCTGTTAAATTAATACAAAAATTTACGGGTACTAAAAAAGTCACGTTACGAATTAATAGAGTAAAAACTTATATGAGGTCGGTACCTAAACCCGCCCGAAGACAAATGGCTTATTTTACTAAAAGTTTTAACCATATAAGGTATGATTATGCCCGATATGGTATGCAACTGATGTATTTACTTATAAAAAATAAAGCAAGCGCCACAAGCCTGGCTAGGTTTTTAAAACAAAATATATGCTCAAGACAAAGAAGAAAAAGACATTACCAATTTTTAGCATATATTAAGCAAGGATTCCAAGCCTTACAAGAATACAAAGAAATACAAGGGTTAAAAATACAAATAAAGGGGAGATTTACTCACAAAGCAAAAGGGAGAAGCAGGGTGTGGAAATATCAAATGGGACAAATGCCTATTAGTCAGTTAAGTAAAAATATACAAGCAGAATATGCACAAACACAAACTGGTTATGGGAGCGTAGGATTAAAAATTTGGATATGTAACTGGAACAAAAACGATAATGCAACCTAAAAAAACAAAATACCGCAAATACTTTAAACCCCGAGGATTACCTAATACATCAGGTAAAACCCATAAGCTAACAGAATTAACCTGTTTTGCTGTAATTGCAATGGGCTCAGGTTATTTAAACGGGCGTCAAATCGAATCAGCCCGACAAAATATTAGACGTAAAGTTAAAAGAGAAGGTAAACTTGAAATTCTTATTTTCCCGGACATTGCTATAAGCCGTAAAGCTTCCGCGGCCCGTATGGGGAAAGGAAAAGGGAAAGTTGATCATTGGATTGCCTCGATATCTGCTGGACAAACTTTATTTTTACTATATGGTATCGATGATGAGCAAGGTATACCAGCTTTACACTCAGGAGCTAATAAGCTCCCACTAAAGGTTAAAATTTATCAATTATAAGCTATGTTTACCCCTAGAAAAAGACATCTCCGAAAAAAAAGATTTTTTTTACCAGAACAACGAACTTTTGCATTGTTTAATGGTAGTAATTTAAAATCTTCTCAAATATCAAAAATACGAGTATCATTGAAAAATGCAAAATTATACTCTGTACCCCTGTATCTTAACCCCCCCAAACTTGGTATAGGATGCCCAATTGTCATGATAATATATGAAACGTTACAAGACTTGCAGGACAACGTGCCTGAAATCGCTTCGAAACTCGATTGCCTAGGTATATCTATAGATAAAAAATGGTACTCTATTAAATTTTTAGAAAAAAGTAATACAGAAACTCTTAAAAAAAAAGCACTTAGCCTTCTTTTAATTAAATACAACGATATAAATAAAGATTAATAAAGTCCGAGCTATTCCTTTTTTATTACCTACAATACAACTAAAAGCCATATAAATACGACACTATCGCAACTGTATAATTAAAAACCAAAGCGAAAAAAGGGATTTGAACCCTCAGCTTTAAGCTTGGCAAGCTTACACTCTACCAATTGAGTTACTTCCGCTTTTCCTATTTTCCACTAGAAAAAAAGCAAACCTGTAAACCATGCCCTAAAACATTAGTCTCAGATTTATCTTTTGTTGTAAAATGAAATTGACATTGAAGAGAACCAACCTCTTCAAAATAAGGAAATAATGGTACCAATTCCTCAAAAGAAAAAATATCTTTTAAAACAAAACAATATATATTTTTATGAGCGGGTGCTCGTAAACCTTCAAATTGACGTACACGTGGCAACACATGAAATAATAATTTATAATAAAAAAGGTACATAGACTCTCGCCTCAAAGTAACTTTACCCCCTACCCCCTCTCTTGGGCCACTGTTTCTTTGTTGAGAAGGATTTTGCTGTATAAAATAAGGCTTTTGGCCTCCAACAATGTTCAAAGCGCCAAGACACGCAACCACATAATTTTCATCTGAACTTTCCCCACCTAAACAAATAGATATTTTTTTTGGACCTGGTAACAAAGAAACCGTTGAGATGTTTTCACTAAGAATTAAATCTTTTTTCACAACCTCGGAATAGTGTTTTTCAAAAGGATGCATAGAGACAATTATATAATTTTTTTAGCCATAGCAGCTAATTTGGACCATTTCAACCCCCTTAATCTACTCGGCAATATAGCTGATATTCGAGTTCCAATAGGTTTTTGCTGTGGGGTAATAAGAGCTACTGAATTGGACGCAAACGAAACACCTACGCCAGCCTTATTTCGAAAAAGTCTACGTGTTTGTACAATAACACCATGATGGACTTCCGACTTATTCATTTTTAATCTAACCCTTCTACCATAGCGGGGTCGAAGGCTCTGAACGGCTACAAGAACAACATCCCCTACGTTAGCATGTGCCTTACCACTTTTTTTTTTTACTTTTATGCATTTAACCAGTTTAGCTCCTGAATTATCTACAACTTTAAGAAGACTTTGGGTTCTAATCATATTTACTACTTCCAGCCGGATTCGAACCAGCACGTCAAAAGACAAAAGATTTTGAATCTGCCGTGTCTACCAGTTTCACCATGGAAGCCTGCCCATTAAGACTTCAATAATGAAGCTTGATCAATACGTATACTACCCCTAACTCGAAAATAAACTAAAATAATAGCTAACCCTATTGATGATTCACAAGCTGCGATTATAAGAATAAAAATAGCGAATATTTGACCCATTAAATCACCTAAGCATACAGAAAAAACAATAAAATTTAAGCTTACTGAAAGAAGAGCAAGCTCTAAAGACATAAGAACAACAACAATATTTGTTCTGTTTAAAATAACACCCCCAACACCTATAACAAACAATAAAGCAGAGACGAAGAAAAAATGAATAAAATCCATAATTTATTTTTAAAAATTAAAATATCAATAACGAACACCAAAATGAATTCTACGTTTATTAGAAACAGCCAACTTATTTAAACTATACCTTTTATTAACAACCTCCCCTTTACTTTGTGATGCTTTAAGTAATTCTTTACTTAAATTTTCCCATAAAGGAGAGGTTATAGACTGGTCTCTACTTACTTTTAACAATGACCTCATGCCAAGATTAATACCACAAATAGGAGATATTACGCGTGGCAAATAGACATTAAAAGACTGCTTGTTCCGACGTGTCTTGGGTTTTGGTTTAAGACGAACACCTATATCTTGCCTAACCGCAAGAATACCTAAATAAAAAATATGTATAGCCCGCCCAGGATAATCACGATCAAGAGATTGAAGAGCTTTATTTAAAACATTTTCCGCTTTTGAACGCTTACCGTCGCGCATTAAAAGATTAATCATTTTTTTTACTAAAGGGTCACTTTTAATACCTAAAAATTTACTAGATTGTGTATGTTCGTGTGAACTAGCCTTAATATGTTTAACAGAAGCATTCATTTGTTGCTGTTGTAATAAATCCTGATCAGTAACTAGCATCCTTTATCTATTTTTTTTGTACCATATTTCGAACGGGAGGTTTTACGGCCAGGTAATCCCTCTAAATCTAATTTATTTCGAATTAGACGGTATTTAACCCCAGGAAGGTCCGGAATTCTACCGCCTCGCACTAAAACCTGTGAGTGCTCTTGCAACCTGTGAACCTGACCAGGAATATAAGCTGTTAATTTGACTTTATTAGATAAACGAACTTTAACAACCTTACGTCGGGCAGAATTGGGCTTTTTAGGGGAACAAACAAATACTTTTAAACAAACACCTCTTTTTTGGGGGCATCCGCGAAGACCTACACTCTTCACTCTTGTTTGCTTTTTCCCTTGACTTTTGTTAAACCATTGATTGATGTTTGGCCTTGACATTACTAAGGAGGGGAGTTGAACCCCTATCCCGTTAAGGACTGGAACCTAAACCCAGCGTGTATACCAATTCCACCACCTCAGCTTTTGGAGTCGAAGGACTCGAACCTCCGATCCCCGTACCAAAAACGGGCGCCTTACCAGCTTGGCTAGACTCCATTTCTCAAACACCAAAACTCGGTTTGGCAGGGGTTGAACCTACATTGGTAGCTTCATGAGAACTATGTTTTGCCAATTAAACTACAAACCGCCGTACTACAAAGTGTTTTTAACTACGTCTTCTAAAAAAGCCTCAGTAAAATTTTTTACTGGGGCTTTTTTATATAAGCTTTAATTTTTTGCTTCACCCCCTTAATGAGTTGTGGTAAATCAGCAAAAAAAAGAAGACCGAGAAAAAATAAAAATAAAAATTGCAAAAAACTTATTCTCATATTATTTAAGGCTTAGACAGATAAACAGAAAGAGAGGGACTTGAACCCCCAACCCTTGGCTTTGGAGACCAAAGTTCTACCAATTGAACTATCTTCCCTTGACTCTTCTTTTTTTATGAACAGACTTCAAACCTCAATATATTATTTACAAGAACTTAAATACCGCCTAGCTTACGCTATTTTCGGAACAATTTTTCTCTTTAGTACAACGTATACCTATAAACAAGGATTAATTTTTATTTTTTTGCCTAAAGGATTATCACACTTTGTTAGTACAGGATTAACTGAAATTTTTTTTACCTACCTACAGATTTGTACTATTTTTAGCTTTAGTTTTGGTCTCGGTATAACACTAACACAATTGTACCTTTTTTTACGTCCAGGGTTATACGCTTTCGAAGCTAATACAATTTTTAATCTTTTAATTACAGCATTTTTATTTTATACTTGCTTATATATATTTGTATTTCCCATAATTGTTAAAGTATTCTGGGAACTTTTTTCAACCTATTCCCAAAACTTTACGGCAATAGATTTAACTTTTGAACCAAGACTGCAAGATTATTTAAATCATTTACAACAATTAAACAAAGCGCTAACTCTTAGCTTTCCTTGCCTAATTACTCTGAATATTATACAAATTTATACTAATAGACAAACGTGGGTTAAATATCGCGGAATAGCTTATATAACCGCTTTTTCTATCGCAGCTTTTATAACCCCCCCAGACGTTTTAAGCCAAACTTTAATAGGGTTGCCTTTTATTGTTTTTTATGAGATACAATTAAAAGTTTGGTCTTTGCATGAAGAGTATAAAAAACAATTGCTAGTTGGGTAACCAATCAAATCCCATAAGAATTCCTACGGAGACAAAAAATAACGCTAATGCGAGGGGTAAGAAACATTTCCAACCCAGCTTCATCAGTTGATCATATCGATAACGGGGCAAAATAGCACGCATAACAATAAATAAAATAACAAAAAAACATATTTTTAAACCAAACCAAATACCATCAGGTAAAATGCCTATATTAAAGGGAGATAACCACCCACCAAAAAAACAAATAGAAGTTAACCCCCCCATAACTAACATATTAGCATATTCACCTAAAAAAAATAAAGCAAATCCCATAGCTGAATATTCTACATTATAACCCGAAACTAACTCTGCTTCTGCTTCTGGTAAATCAAAAGGATGACGATTAGTTTCAGCCAAACACCCTATAAAAAACATTATACTAACTGGTAATAAAGGAAAAACAAGCCAGATATCTAATTGAGCAATTACTATTTCCGTTAAATTTAAGGTACCTACACATAAACAAACATTAATAAGACTAATACCCATTGAAATTTCATACGAAACCATCTGCGCCGCGGAACGTAAAGCCCCTAAAAAAGCATACTTTGAATTACTTGACCAACCTGAGATCAATACCCCGTAAACACCAAGAGAAGAAACAGCTAAAAAATAAAGACCCCCCAACTGAGAATCTGCAATAACATTACCATAACTGAACGGTATAACAGCCCAACTAATCAAACTTAAAATAAAAGTACAAAGAGGAGCTAATACAAAAAGCACAATATTTGCATTCGTGGGTAAAACAGTTTCTTTAACAAAAAGTTTAAGTCCGTCAGCTAGGGGCTGAAGTAATCCCATATAACCAATAACGTTTGGACCACGTCTTCTTTGAATTCCCGCCATAATTTTACGCTCCGCTAAGGTAAAATAGGCTACAGAAATTAATAAAGGAATAACAAGATCAAGAATATTTAAAAAAATAGTTAGGAAAGTTAGCCACATAATAAATTAAATAATACAATAATATAATTGTAAAGAATACCTAGGATTAATAAAATAACCCACTAATAAAAAACTATAAAAAACCATACTTAGAAGACCAAAGCGCTTCATCTACGTCTACTCTAAAAGGGTACATAACAGGAGCACAAACATCTGCTGAAAGAATAAAACTTAAATTTGAGTAATCTGTCTGTATCCATTTTGGTGTTGGCTGAAGATGAAGTTCAAACTTAAACCTATTAGATAATCGCCAACGCTCCAATTTTACATGAAAAGAGCGGAAACGTTTATAACGTGCTACTAATCTAGCTCGAATAGCTTGACGGTGTGACGGACAAAATTCAACAAAATCCCCTTTTTGAAGAGTAAACCCACCATGCCCTATTTTTTTACCATTTACTAACACCTTACTGTGCAGAATAGCCTGTCGACTGTAATAAATTGAATGAAAAAAACCTAAACGATATAAACTAATATCCAGGCGTCCTTCTAAAGACCCAATTAATTTTTGAGATGGATTTTTTAAGGCAACTAACGGTTTACACAAATTTTTAAACGCTTTGTGACTTAAATCCCCATAAAAACGTCTTATACATAATAAAATAGACAAAGTATTCCGAAAACTAATACGGTTGTATTTAAAAGTTTGATTTGGTCGAACCCGAGGTTTAAGAAAATTATAATCATGACATAAAGGATGACGGTACCTATTTATATTGGCAAGAGGACGATGACGACGCTTTTGGCTTCCCAACACCCCTATAATACTATCCCACTTAGGACGAAGAAACGTTTTCTCTTTAGATAACAAATCCCCCCAAATATCAGTTCTAGACCATAAACAAGATTTATATCTGTGTTTAAACCGCATTATTTATTATTACTTTCTCCCTTAAATTTAAGAGCATTTCGTGATTCTTTTTTAACTCCTTTTAACTGAGCCTTTCCTAAAAGACTAGAAAACACACGTTTTTTTTTTGTTGATTTCATACGACTACCTTTAACACAAGTCATATAAATTAAGCTAAAAAACCAAGAAGATAACAAAGGTGACTCAATATTTAAATTAAAAGGATAAGTTACTTTGCTCATAGTAGGACTTCCAACACCAACCAATAACAGACATTTTCTATGAGCCTCCACTAAATTTTCTTTTTCTATATCACTTAAAAACACCAAATCAACATCTTTTGATTTAACTAAATAACTACGTTTCCATTTTATATAACTTATATCAGGCTGATGAGAAAGACAAATTTTTAAAAGCGGATAATCACTAACAAAAAGAATTTTCCCCTCCGACAATATTATTTTTTTTAAAACTTCTAAAGTTGCACGTATACCGTATAAACTTTTTTCAAGATTATAAAAATAATAAATATTACGTTTCCCTAAAAGATAGGGGTGCATTGTCTTTGAAATTCGAACATCCTCATTAAAGGGACGAGGAACTAAATATCCAGAAGATCCAATTAAAAAAGAAAGAAGACGAGAATGCTCTGTTCTAACCATTATGTTTTTTTACCTTCCTTACACACTATTATTTCATTTTCATATAAAACCCCAGCCCCTTTGTATGAGTCCGGGTAACGATACCTTCTTATACTACTTGCAAAATTTTGTAAAACCCCTAAATTTGCAGAAATTAATAAAAATGTTTTTTTACCTAAATTTACTGAAACATCTACAGGGATATCAACTATAACAGACTTACTGTAACCTAGAGAAAATATAAGTTTTTCTTTTTCTTTGCGTACTCTGTAGCCAATCCCTTTAAGCTTTAATTCTATAGTATACCCTAAGACAACCCCAAAAATAGCTTGAGTAAAAAGAGAACTTTCATAAGGTGTTAAATAGGGTAAAAAAAGAACCATGTTACCTTTTCTGTGAAGGTTACTAACGGAATCAAAAATTACAACTCCTTTAGCCCCTGATACACTCACTTTACCATTAATACTTGAACACCTAACACCTATAGGTAATCTAAATACTGGAATTGTCATGACGCATATGCTAAAATTTCTCCACCCTCCCCTTTACGTATACATTGTTCATGAGTCATAATACCTTTTGTTGTTGATAAAACCAACACACCGAAATCATTTGATAAACGAGCGACATCTAATAAAGAAAGATAAATACGATCACGTGGGCGAGAAATAATAACAAGCCGAGTACAAATGGGAGACCCATCATGATACCTAAGAAGGACTGTAATGACACCTTCATTTGTTTTTGTATACCCCTTAATTAAGTTTTCTTTCCATAAAATATCTAGGACTTTAGTACAAAAGCGTACTTCCTTAAAAGATACTCCAAAATGGTACACCATATACCCATTACGTAATTTATTGATTATCTTTGCAAGCATTGCTTTTGTTTGGAATCGGGCTTGAACCGACGACCTAAGGATTTTCAGTCCTTCACTCTACCAACTGAGCTATCCAAACTATATAAATTCAAATTTGCTTTTATTCGGAATCTTTTATCTCCCCAAGTCGGACTTGAACCAACGACTTTATGGTTAACAGCCACATGCTCTACCAACTGAGCTATTGAAGAAGGCCGGAGAGGGACTTGAACCCTCATTTATGGGTTTGCAACCCACCGCATTAGACCTTTATACTATCTAGCCAAGGCGGGCGAGGGGATTTGAACCCCCGTCTTTCAGAGCCACAACCTGACACTCTAACCAACTGAGTTACGCTCGCCATTTTGCGACTTATCGGATTTGAACCGATACTCTTTAAATAGAAACAGATTTTAAGTCTGACGTGTCTACCAATTTCACCAAAATCGCAATAAAAAATTTAACTTTTCTTGACAGACTAAATTTATTTAACGGGAAAGGGATTCGAACCCTTGACATTTGGGATATGATTCCAACATTCTAACCACTGAACTACACCGCCTTAATAAAAAAAAATAACCTACAATATCTCTCTAGAATAATATTTTTATAATTGCAACTGGAGAATTTTCTTACAGAGCAAATAGAATCAAGAAAGCCATCATCAAAGCAAATAAGGCAATCGCTTCAGTTAAAGCGAAACCTAAAATAGCAATTCTAAATAACTCATCTTTCAGAGAAGGATTACGCGCGGTACCCAAAACAAGAGCACCGAATACGGTTCCAATACCCACACCTGCTCCAGCTAAACCAATAGTAGCTAAACCAGCACCCAAAAGTTTAGCAGCTTGAACTAACATTTTTAAAAGGGTAAAAAATCAAATAACGAGACACTTTAACGATAAAAAAATTTTTATAAATATTACCGTAGAATGGGAGCAGAGAGGATCGAACTCCCGACTTCGTGCTTGTAAGGCACACACTCTACCACTGAGTTATGCTCCCTTAAAATTTTAAGGAGATAAAGAGACTCGAACTCTTGACCTCATGCTTGCAAAGCACACACTCTACCAACTGAGTTATATCCCCACTAACCTATTAAGGGCATATTGTTAGGTTGCTCGAAGGGGTACGTGTTCAACTTTAATTATAAAAATAATTGATAAAACACGTACCCCTTCGAGCAAATTTAATCCAAACATATTTGGGCGTATTGGGAGTTGAACCCAAGACCCTCGGATTAAAAGTCCACCACTCTAACCAACTGAGCTATACGCCCGAAAAGTTGTTAAACTTTAGTCTGAAAACAAAATCACTATAATTAATCTTTAGGGATTAGTACGGGTCAGCTGAAAACCTCACGGCTCTTACACCTCCCGCCTATCTAAGTGGTAGTCTTCCACCCCCTTGCGAAAACTTTACTAGAGGCGAGTTTCTCGCCTAATGGTCGATTATCTCTTCTCGATGTAGCTACCCGGCGATGCCCCTTAGGGAACAACCGGAACACAAGGGATCGAGTTTTCCCGGTCCTCTCGTACTAAGGTCTAGTCCTCGGAATTTTCAAACACCCACAGAAGATAGGGACCAAACTGTCTCACGACGTTCTAAACCCAACTCACGTACCACTTTCGTCGGCGAACAGCCGAACCCTTGGAACCTTTTCCAGCTCCAGGATGTGATGAGTCGACATCGAGGTGCCAAACGAACCCGTCGATAGGGGCTCTAGAGGATCATTAGCCTGTTATCCCCGGCGTACCTTTTATCCATTGCGCGATGGCCTTTCCACGAAGAACCACCGGATCACTATGACCGACTTACGTCTCTGATCGAAATGTCTTTCTTTCAGTCAAGCAGGCTTATACCATTATACTCGATTCCCCTTAGAAGGAGATGAACCTACCTTTGTATGCCTCCGTTACTCTTTAGGAGGCGACCGCCCCAGTCAAACTACCCAGCAAACACTGTCCCTTAGTTAGTAAGCCAACAGATCTCAGGGTGGTATTTCACTATTGCCTCACCGATCTCTAACGAGAAAGAATCATAAGCTCCCACCTATTCTACACTAGAGTCTTTGACCTACAATATTTGCTTATAGTAAAGGTGCACGGGGTCTTTCCGTCCAGCTGTGGGATGGCCGCATCTTCACGACCTATGTAATTTCACTGAGTCCCTGTTGGAGACAGCGGGGAAGTCGTTACACCATTCATGCGGGTCGGAACTTACCCGACAAGGAATTTCGCTACCTTAGGACCGTCATAGTTACAGCCGCCGTTTACCGGGGTTTGACCTCAACGCGTAAACATCAAAGCTTCACCTACCGGCACCGGGCAGGTGTCAGTCCCTATACATCCTCTTACGAGTTAGCAGAGACCTGTGTTTTTAATAAACAGTCGCCACCCCCGATTTTGTGACAAAGACAAAAGCTTGCGCTACATATCTTTACTCCTTATTCCGAAGTTACAGAGTCATTTTGCCGAGTTCCTTCAACAGGGTTATCTCAAGGCCTTAGTGTTCTCCACCCGTCCACCTGAGGCGGTTTAAGGTACGGTATAAATAAAGTGCCTTTTTCTTGGAAAAAATAACTCACCCTTGACAAATTCAAGAATAAGGTGAAGTTTTCGTCAGCAACTTTTAACAGTTTAATCTTACCCATTACTGTAAGCCTTAGCTTAACAGCTTAGGGACCGTTTTAAATCGAGGTATTACCCTCTCACGACCCAGTTTTACTTAAGATCGTAAACCTTGGACTTACGGCCACAATGCTTTAATTTCATTGTTTTATGCTACTCATGCAAGTATTCTCACTTCCGATATCTTAATCTTAACTTACGTCAAAACTTCTACGACCTACGGAATGTTCTGCTACCACAAAGAATGTAAAAATGATTAAATTTTTACATTCTTTGTCTGAGGCTTCGGTAATAGTTTTAAGCCCTCAAAATTGGCGGGACTTCTACTCTAGGTCAGTGAGCTGTTACGCTATCTTAAAAGGATGGCTGCTTCCAAGCCTACCTCCTGACGGTCTCAGAGCGGAAATCACCTTTACCACTGAAACTATTTTATGGACCTTAGCCTACAGTCTGGGCTGTTTCCCTCTTGAGTATGAATCTTAGCATACATACTCTGTCTGCCCTAAATGAAAAATTTGTATTCGGAGTTTGCTAAAGTTTAGTAAGAGAAGATCTCCCCCTTGCTTACACAGTGCTCTACCCCAAATTTACTATTTAGGACGCTCTACTTCAATAGATTTCGCAGAAATCCAGCTATCACCGACTTTGATTGGCCTTTCACCCCTAAACTCAAGTCATCCCAGTATTTTGCCACATACACGGGTTCGGCCCTCCAAAGAATGTTGCCACTACAATATCAGCCTGCTCAAGTTTAGATCAGCCGGTTTCGGGTACTTAACAAAGGACTTTAAGGCGCCACATAGGACTCGATTTCTCTTCGCCTGCACTTTTTATTAGCTTAAGCTTGCCCCTTATTAAGATTCACTTGCCCATTATACAAAAGGTATGCCGTTGCTTTTTACAGCTTCGACTAAAATATGGAGTTTCAGGATCTTTGCACTGTCGCAACTTCTTTTTCACCTTTCCCTCACGGTACTTGTTCACTATCGGTAAAAAAAATAACTATAGGCTTTGAGGGTGGTCCCCCAATACTCAGACAAGGTAAACTTGCCTCGTCTTACTTTCACGAATATAAAAAAATTACAGGACTAACACCTTCTAAGGTAGAAATCATATTAAAAAATATAATTTCTTTTCATTCTTTATAATAATATCGTTTTGCCTTTTTATCGCTTTCGCTCACCACTACTAACGATATCTCGGTTGATTTGATCTGCAGGGTACTGAGATGTTTCACTTCCCCTTGATGCTGCCTAAGCAGCAGGCTTTTTAGCCCCGGTTTCCCATTTTAGGTTGGTTAACGTCACAGGCTTTCCTCGTGTCAACACTTTCGCGATTGTCCGCGCCTATATTTTTTTTCCAAGGCATTCACTCCACACTAAACTAGTATATTA